TCGAATTTCTTAATAGCAGTATCTATTCGAAACGAATTCTCTAGCATTTGACTCCTTATCACCGAAGAGTTTAGTCGTACACTTGAAAGATAGCCCAGAAAATAGAAGGGATGATTATATAATTGCTTTATATGGATCCTGGCCGGTTGAGACCACAAGTCAAAATGACATTGCCAAAAGTTGACAAGGTGAGATTTCCATTTCTTTATCAGAAGACGAGCCCCCCTTGAAGCCAGAATCGATTTTCCTTGATATCTGACATAATGCATAAAAGGGTCTTTGAACAACCATAGGGTTTTCTGAAAATCGTTACAAAGCACTACTACAAGATATTCTATTTTTGCATAGAAATGTGTTCGCTCAAGAAAGGATCCAAAAGATTTTGATCGTAAATGAAAGGGTTGTTTACGGAGAAAAATGAATATGAATTCACATTCATATACATGAGAATTAGAGAGGAACAAGAAGAATCTTTGATTCTCTTTTGAAAAAAGGGAAATGGAATTTTTTGGAGTAATGAGACTATTTGAATTCCAATACTCGTAGAGAGAGAATCGCAATAAATGCAACGAAGGAGTATCTTGTATCCAAGAGTGAAGGGTTTGAACCAAGATTTCCAGATGGATGGGGTGGGGTATTAGTATATCTGACACATGATTTAAATGTGATAACTTGTCCTCGAAAAAGGGAAATATTGAATGAATAGATCGTAAATTATGAGATTTTGCTATTTCTTTTTCTTCTAGGGAAGATACCAATCGCAGCGAGAATGGAATTTCCACAACGACTGCAAAACCCTCCGATATCATTTGAGAATCAAAATGATTGTTGTGCCCAACGAATCGATTTTGATTAGAATCATTAACCGAAATAATCAAACGATTCTGTTGATGCATTCGAGTAATTAAACGTTTCACAATTAGTGAACTGGATTTATTGTCATGATCTAAATTTTCCACCGGTTCATAAAGAATCGATCCATTTAAAGCATGACCATGAGCAAGCGCGTAGATATATTCCTGAAATAGAAACGGATATAGGAAGTATTGTTGCCGAAATCCATCCATTTCTAAATATCCTTGTAGTTCCTCCATTTCCATTTGAAATTACACTTGAACCAATATGGGGGATTTCTTGAGTTATCAAATAATACATAGTACGATACGGTCAGAACAAGGTATATAGTAAGAAAAGAATAGATACCCCGGAGCCAGAAAGGACAATCAACGGATCCTATTTCCATCCAATTTATTTATGTTCGTTATAGTTACAAGAGATGGTTAGAAATCCTTTATTTTTACAACCCGATCACTCTTTTGACTTTGGAATAATGAATTTTGATCAGTATACCGTTTCTTCTACACATTCGTCTCCACTACATAATAGAGAACATAATAGAGAATAGTTAGGATTCATGAAAAAAAAGGAATTGATGATCCACTCACAAGAGAACCCTTTCCCACATCAGGCACTAATATATTTTTAACGTCTAATTAGATCGGGTAATCATTCGAATTAAGAACAAACAGAAGCTCGTTGCTTTTGGTTTCCCTATAATTGGAGCTATAGGGCTCTATCCATTTATTCACTCGACCCAACTTGAATTGATTTGACCCCTTTCCAAGAAAAGAATCAAAACAAGATTTTGTATCGATCCGTTAAGGATGAAGTATTCTAAGAGTTCTCCATTGATACGACATGCTGTTTTTTCCTTTCATTCCCTTTCAGGATCAGTCGTGGTCTTACAAACTCTACCAATGGTATGGACGAATCCGTTGCTTCATCAAAATGTGTAAAAGACCATAGCCGCACTTAAAAGCCGAGTACTCTACCGTTGAGTTAGCAACCCATATAAATAGGGTGTGTAGATACGATCGGAATAAAAAATAAATAAAGAGATTCGATTGCCCGACCTCGTCAAAACATTGAACTAGCAACAGATCAAAAAGAAAGATTTGATGATCAATTGTGAACATAAAAATGAACAGAGATCAGATGAAAATACAACAGATTCTGGGATAAATTATAGAGAAAATCTAAATAGATGTAAAAATTGATAGACTACCCATACTCTATTTTTTTTTTTTCATTATATTAACTAAGATACTTCTTGATGTCACAACGAAATTGACGAACCCATCGTTTGAGTGAAATAAAGAAACAAACTTATGAAATGTGGATAAATAGATCTATTTATCCACGATCGAATTATATTTGTTCGATACACCATTGTCAATATGAATTGAATGTTGAGAAAACCAATTCAATAAATAAAACAAGGACTTGTGTTGGAGTGACACTACAACATAGATAAGGGATGAAGTATGAGTGGGGAAATAAATAAGGAATTCCGGTAGGAAAAAAATGTCGGGTTTATTCAATATTTATTCAATAGAGGTATAATAAGCAAGATTGACCTTTTGTTTGTTGGTGGAGTCCCAACGAAAACCATCTGATTGATGGTAATCCCATAATTTCCCAGTTATTTCATCTATTCACTCAATCTTTTTTCTATCTGTCTCATATCAAGAGAAGATACTTTTTTATCAAGAGAAGATACTTTTTTTTATAGTTCTATGATACGGGGTCATGTGAGAGCAACAATGAATAGAGAATAGAGAAAAAAAATAAGGAATGGTGGAGAAACAATTAGACAAAGCTAGATACTGGGCACCCCCCCCCCTTTTTTTTTTATTTCATTAATTTCATTTGATTAATTCGAAATTCCTTAAATACCTCCGCCTTCTTTGAAATATCATGAACAGTTCCTGTAGGTTGAGCGCCTTTTTCAAGGAAATATAGAATAGCGGAAACATTTGAATAAGTTTGGTTCTTTATCGGATCGTAAAAACCCACTTTACGAAGATCTCTTCCCTCTCTTCGGGATCGAACATCAATTGCAACGATTCGATAGATGACTCATTGGGATAGACATAAATGAACAACCCCCCCTAGAAACGTATAAGAGGTTTTCTCCTCGTACGGCTCGAAAAAGAATGATTCGAATTTATGTATTGTAGTGGCAAATAGATCCACAAAATCATCAATTAGACTATGATTTGAGTCATTTTTTTTTGTTCTTCCTTCCTGAAAAAAAAAAAAAAAAAGAAATCTCATTCGTACTCATAACTCAAGTTGGGTAATTCTCAAAGAGCTCGAAGGGAAATCCTTAGACATTTATTGAGCCGTCTCTAACCTCTTTTGTTTGTCTCGCCTAGAGTCGATTTTATTTCTTCCCCATTCTGATCTAGTTTTTGAGACAATTGAAAACGGTGTTTCCTTGTTCCGGTATCCTTTATTTTATCTTTGCTTTGAATCCTTGGGTTTAGACATTACTTCGGTGATCCTTAATTGTTTCAAAACGGTAGCAACATACCTTTTGTTATTTCGTTCTATGGAAACGATTGATTCCCCTGTGATACACTTTTGATCGGAATTGGTAAAACTATTTCGACAAATTCATTTTACTTTTTTTTTTTTTACTTGTTCGAACTTGATCCTTTCAATTTCTATACCGAAAATATACTTACGAAGTTGTTCCAACTTATTGATTGGCATTAACCCTAGATCCTTCTCTCTGCTAAATGAACCAATTCTTTATGCTCGAGCTCCATCATGTGCTATATTATAATTATATTATTTTATTACAACCCCAAAATTGGGGTCCTAGTGGAATAGAACAAACTATGTCGAGCCGAGAGCATCTTCTTTGATATATAAAATGGTGGGTACAAGAATCCACAGCCAATAATGTCCTTCAAGTCGCACGTTGCTTTCTACCACATCGTTTCAAACGAAGTTTTACCATAACATTCCTCTAATTTTGGACCGGTATGGAATTGATTCAATATGGAATCATGAATAGTCATTGGCTCAATCGGTATATAGTATATGAAGTCCTCCATACTTTTATTTTCATATATGGATCTGGAGAAGTCTCAGCAAGAATATAATTTAACCCCATATTTTATTAGAAGAATGAAACACATTTATAAAAAACCCGAAGAAATGCGTTGCTTAACACTTCTTTACATCTTCAACAGATTGTTAGGGATGATGAATCATGAAAGATCCAATTCTTTCTCAAACAACTAAAACTAAAGAAGGGTCTTTAATTAGATTACCGATACCGGAACAGAATGAGTCATTAACCAAACAAGCTATTCCAATGACCGGGAAAGATCGCAAGTGACTCGATAGGATAGATTCACCAATGTCACACTTCTTCGAGTAGAAAGAATTTATAAGGAATCATAAAAAACAATTTCAAGAATTTCCTACTTCGACATCATTACTGGAAATAAGTTTTCCAGTAAAGACTGAATTGAATCTCTAAATCCATCAACAAGTCGGTACAACGAGGATCTAAAAATGTTTAGCAGATATCTGATTAATTAAATCAGACGCGAATTTGATCATCATAAGAGACTTCTATGTTTCCTTTCCGATTGAATCATCAATAATTTAAACCAGATAAATGGGTCAAGAAACAAATCCAATTGTTTTGTTTTCTTGGGGATGGATAGAAGGGGCTCATGAAAGAAAAGATGAAGGTCGGTATTCTTTCAGGTATTCTTTCATCTGATTTTATCGTATTCATCAGATACACCAAACAAGTGTTACCGGGGGTAATCGTGGGTATTTAAGGGATCGCAGATCTTTTTCGCCAAAACTGAAACACCGGTGTCACTGATCACTGAAATAGAACAATAACAATACATATAGGCATGGTTCGTTTTCTACAGATTTTTCCTTACTTCAGATTCAGGAATCTTTCCATAAAGTAAAGTGAATGTATGAATCTCCCCCCTCCCCCAATTGATCGCTACATTGATTTCCAATTATTCATTGGAGCCAAATCAAATACAAAATAAAAGAAATTAGGTCCAAAGAAAATAATCTGTTCCGTATTGAATTTTCTTGTTTGTTAATAAGATCCGGATGACAAGGGTCTTGAAATTGATACCTTCCTTTCCTTTGCGGATTAACTCATATCGACACGAATTCCATGGGGATCATGAATCATACCCAAAGCCAATTTAAAAGGATCTTCTTATGGGATGCTATCCTGTCTTGTATAAGTACAAAGCAAAATGGGTTCATATCAATTTGTTGTTACTATTTTGTTTGATTTTGTCCAGTCTCAGGAGCTTTAATTCCATCGCTGGAATTAATACCAAGAACCCCCCCGTTTTTTAGGATTCAGGATCCACATAGAATTAGTCATTTTGTCTACCCTATCTTTATTTATATTTACTTTAGGGAAGGTAGAGACTTCTCTTTTATTTCGCATTTCGACTCAGAATGCATCATGTGAGAATCCAAATATCATAGATATGGGGCATAAAGTTTATCCAAATGACTAACTAACCTTCAATATGAATATGGGCGAGGGGGCGAACATACGCTGAATGGCCCACCCAGTTTTTTTTTTTTGAATTTCACTTTGATCTTTGTTCCCATCCTACCTATATCAAAAAAGAGATTTATTTCCATCCACATGTCATTGATACTCGATCCGTTTGTTTGTGAGAAACAAAATCGAAAGGGAAGATATGATTCTATAGAAGAATCATTAGAAATCACAAAGAAAGATTGGATCACATTGTATCCAACATTACACCCTTAAACAGAAGATTGTTAAAAAGAACAATCTTTGTTATGATAGAATTGGTCTGGGACGGAAGGATTCGAACCTCCGAGTAACGGGACCAAAACCCGTTGCCTTACCACTTGGCCACGCCCCATTTTGATTTCTATTCGACACCGATAAACACTAATATCGGTATTGGTTGTTCGTCAATTCCAGCCCCAATATCTATTGAATTGGTTGTTGCTATGATTCTACACATGTAGATGTAGAATCAAAATGAATTTATTGATCATTACATATAATTCAATTAAGATATTGTATGTAAGGTATGATTCCTTCTATTCTCATTTGAGAATTGAAGGATTTTTGATTGAGGGAGTTCAAAGAAAAAGAAAGATTTTGCGGCCTACTTTCCCTTCTTTCTTCATTTTCCCCTTATATCAATAACCCAATAATAATGAAATTTTCTCCAAGAACAAAATGTTTGTTATGCTTAATATCTTTAGTTTGATCTGTCTTAATTCTGCCCTTCATTCGAGTAGCTTTTTCTTCGCCAAATTGCCCGAAGCTTATGCTTTTTTCAATCCAATCGTAGATGTTATGCCAGTCATACCTGTGCTCTTTTTTCTCTTAGCCCTTGTTTGGCAAGCTGCTGTAAGTTTTCGATGAGATCTTTAATACTGTCTTAGAAACATTCATGATTTATTCGATAAAAAAAAATGCTATTCTTAAGAATTGATAAGATCAGATAATGAACCCTCGACTCAAACATGGAAATTCTTTTGGATAACCGAGATGAATCGGAATCACCTCATTTCTTCATTCCTTCTGGGGGTCGAAGACCCTATGTATGGTCCCTACAATACCTAATTGTAGGTATGAGAGATCGTTTTGTTAACGAAAGAATCAGAATCTTATTACAAATTCATTCCTGCAAATTCCTTATGTTTTCTAGAAACCGCCTCTTTTCTTGTTGTCAAAACGGAATATGTGGTACAAAAATGGAGAATCTATTCCCCTATTTCCCCCAAAATGATCTTGGAGATTGTGTAATGCTTACTCTCAAACTCTTCGTTTACACAGTAGTGATATTCTTTGTTTCTCTCTTCATCTTCGGATTCCTATCTAATGATCCAGGACGTAATCCTGGACGTGATGAATAAAAAAATCAGGGGTTTTTCCTTGCTCGATTTCTGAATTTTCTTAGGATTTTATTTCTCCATTCCATACATTTAACTCTGAGAAAGGGGGTTAGAGATTTTTTCGAATTCGAAAGGGAAATATCAAGTGATCAGAAGAAACGGAGAGAGGGGGATTCGAACCCTCGGTACAAATAATTCGTACAACGGATTAGCAATCCGCCGCTTTAGTCCACTCAGCCATCTCTCCCAATTTTAAAAGGATAATTCATATGTGACGCGTGAAGTAAAGGTTGATAAAAGTTTTTCCTTATCTTTCTTTATTCTATAAATATAGACGAATTTGATCAATCATCAATTCCCTTTAGATAATGATTCGAAACAGATATCTCCAATAGAAAGAGTACCTCTTTGATTTCGTCCGAAAAGTTCTTTCTTTTATTCCCCCGGCCTGGCCAGTACCTAGCCAGGCCATTCCTTGTTCCAATGAATCATAAATCAAACGATTTATTTGATTTGAAAACGAAAATGCTTGTTATTGAAGCAGCAACAAGGCTATTCCTATGATAGGAGTGTCATTTCTTATTATGTTTTTCCTTTTCTCGATTTACTTAAATGGAATAAAAAAAACATATTTTTTTCTATTATAATAGAACTCATATATTTCTTCAAAGAACATGTTTGAACCTGAACCCTTGAGTCCACAACCAAAACAATAGGATTTTTCACTCGATCCAATCGACCCGAATTCATAAGATTTGGCAGTTG